ATCGATAATATCAGAATCTGATGAATCCGCCCAAGCAGGCTTACTAATGGGATGTCCTGAAAAGTTACAAAATTTCGCTTTAGCCAATGATCCAATCAAAGGAATAATTGGAACTATAGTATCAAACTTTTTAATAACAATATCTATAATAAATGACTTTTCTAACATTTGACTCCTTACTGCTGAAGGAGTGGGTCGTACACTTGAAAGATAACCCAGAAAATCGATAAAATGATTGGATAATTGGTTTATATGAATCCTATCCGGTTGAGACCAAAAGTAAAAATGACATTCCCATAAATTTACAAGGTAATATTTCCATTTCTTCATCAGAAGAGGGGTTCCTTTTGAAGACAAAATGGATTTTCCTTGAAATCTGAAATACTGTATGAAAGGATCCTTGAACAACCATAGGATAGTATGAAAATCATTACGAAAATCCACTAAAAAATGTTCTATTTTTCTATAAAAATGTGTTCGATCAAGAAAAGCTCTAGAAGACGTTGATCGTAAATGATAAGATTGTTTACGGAGAAAAACAAATATGGATTCCGATTCATATACATGAAAATTATATAGGAACAGGAAAAATCTTTGATTCTCTTTTGAAAAAAAGAGAATCATTTTCGTTTTTTGAGTAATAAGACTATTCCAATTATGATACTTGTAGAGAAAGAATCTCAATAAGTGCAAAAAGGGAGCATCTTGTATCCAAGAGCGAAGGGTTTGAACCAATAGTTCCAGATGGATAGGGTAGGGTATTAGTATATCTAATACATGATTTAAATGTAATAATTTATCCTCTAAAAAGGGAAATATGGAATGAATTGATCGTAAAGTAGTCATAGATTTGTCTATTTCTTTACTTTCTGGGGAAGATACTAATCGCAGTGAGAATGGAAGTTCCACAATGACTGCAACCCCCTCTGATATCATTTGAGAATCCAAATTTTTATTATGCCCGAAAAAAAAATTTGGATTAGAATCATTCGTAAAAATAATCAAATGCTTCTGTTGATACATTCGAGTAATTAAACGTTTAACAATTATTAAACTATATTTTTTGTCATAACCTAAATTTTCCATAGGCTCATAAAGAATCGATTTATTTAACCCATGATCATGAGCAAGTGCATAAATGTATTCCTGAAAGAGAAGTGGGTATAGGAAGTCCCGTTCTCGCGATCTATCTATCTTTAAATAGCCTTGTAATTCCTCCATTTGAAATTCGATTTGAACCAAAACCGGGGATTTCTTGGGTCATCAAATGATACGATACATAGGTACGATACAGTCAAAACAAGGTATCAAGGTATATAGTAAGAAAAGATACCTTGGAAATGATTAATCCATGGATTCTCTCTTTTTCCATCCGATTGGTTCTTGTTCGTTATAAGATACCGAAGATGTTTAGAAATCCTTTATTTTTGCAACCCGATCGCTCTTTTGACTTTAGAATTATATTTCTCAATATACTGTTTCTTTTACACATTCGTCTCCGCACAGGGATATAATTAATAGAATAGTTAGGATTCAAAAAAAAAGTGAAGAATCCACTTATTAAAGTGATTTCATAACCTTTGCCCGCCCCAGGGACTAATATATTTCTAACGTATAATTAGATCGGGTAATTGGTAATTATTCGAATTAAGAACCGAAGCTCGTTGCTCTTTTTGTTTCCCTATAATTGGAGCTTTTTAGCTCTATCCATTTATTCACTCGATCCACCCATAATTGATTTTTTGTACCGCTCTAAGAATTAAAACTCTAACAAACTAAACAAATATTTTGTACCGATCCCGTAAGGGTTAAGTACTCTATCTTAAAGTTATTTATTTATGATATGAGTTATTCATTTATACGACATGCTGTTTTTTCCATTCGTTCCCTCTCAGGATCAGTCGGGGTCTTACAAACTCTACCAACGGTATGGACGAATCCGTTCCTTCATCCAAATGTGTAAAAGATTTTAGCCGCACTTAAAAGCCGAGTACTCTACCGTTGAGTTAGCAACCCAAAAATAGAATTATGGTGTGTAGATACGATCGAAAAAAAAAAAAGAGAGATTGGATTGCACAACCCCATCAAAAACATTTTTTTATAGTAAATTATGAACATAAAAATGAACAGCTATAATGAAAATCTGAAAAATTCCCGGATAAGATAAATGAAATATATCCCAGATAATTTAAGGAACCTATCGCTTACATGAAGTAAAGTAAAAAAAAACTTATAGGGCGTGGATAAATAGATCTATTTATCCACGATCAATTATATTTTTTCAATACACTATTGTCAATATGAACGTTGAGAAAAAAAATAATATTATTATATTATAATTATAAAATAATAAGAACTTGTGTTGGATTGGCATTTCATAGATAACCTACCTAGAGAATAAAAAAAGTGTAGATGTTGAAAAGAAAAAAATAATCAAGAAGAAAACCTCGGGTTTATTCAATATCCATAAAGATACCATAAGAAAGCTCGGCCCCTTTTT